CCAGGTCTGGCCCATTCCTCGAAAGAAGTTTTGATGGGATCCCTATCTACCAAAATTTTAACTTCTGGTTCCGGCGAACGAATAATCATTGAGTCCTCCTCTTTCCGTACAACACATAACATATAACGAGACTTGCCAACAGTTATGATCGATATTTCGAATTCGTTTATTTTCATTTACCTTCGACATTTATCTATTTTTGATTTAGTTATTCACTAGACCAATTATGATCTGGAAGTTTATTCAGGGCAAGTGTTCGAATATATTATGACATAGCTATATGGCGCCTAACGGACCCATTTCCTTTTGAATATTAGAAAACCCCTTATTTTCGGATTGATGCAAAAACTTTTTTTTGTTTGTTCAATCTAATTTATTCATAATTAGATAGAAGCTACTAGATGGAGCTATTTCATGTTTTACATAGAACATATTACTTTACTTCTATTTATATTTAATTAGAATTAATATTTTTTGAAATAAATATTAATTCTAATTAAATAGGAAACTCTATTTTTTAAATTCTTAACTATTACTATTGTGTAGCGTTTCTTTTTACGAAATGTAATGATCTTAGATTAGAATTAGAAGGGATATAATCAAATAATTTGATTGGCCCTTCGCAGAAGAATGATCTATTTTATTCGTTATATTCTGTTTTTCTTTGCCTCTTTGACTGTATGGGGTCAAAGGGATCAAAAGCTTTCTTTTTTTTTCTATTTTTATTCGAAACGCCTCGTGATCTTCAACCAATTCTGCGCTTCAATATAATTACCTGGAGTAAGCGCTATCGCTTGTTTCCAATATTCAGCGGCTTGATTGAACCAAGCTTCCGCAATTTCAGAATCTCCCTGCCGAATGGCCTGTTCTCCCCGGTCGAAATAGGTAAGTTAATTCCTTCCCTTAGAACCGTACTTGAGAGTTTCACCTCATACGGCTCGTCGGTCAATTGTCCCATTTTCATTTTTATCTACCCTCTAGAACTATAAATAACTAAAATGAAATTTGATTTCTCAGAGATCGATCCCACTTTTTATTGGGTTAACCAAAAAATAATACGTTCCATAAGTTTCAAACTTTTCTTTTTATTTTGATCATAAGTTTTATCTTTTATCCCACCCTCAAGAAAGTATAAAGTAGAGGCATCTCTCTTTATAATTTTAAGAAAGGTACCTATCTCGGTTTCACATATAAATTTATATAGAATTATTGAAAAAGACTTTCCTTCAGAAAGACTTACTCTCTTTCTTTGGGATCAGATCCTACGCCGCTGCTCAATACCCTTCTTAGTGGATTGACTTTATTACATAAGTCGATTCCTAACCATTATCTCATAGCATGACATAAGTAAGCAGTTTTTATTCTATATTAAATGAATTATATATATAATTCATTTAATTTATAATTAGCTAAAAACGTACTAATTTATCTTTATGGCGCTTTGTCTATCAATTAGATCCTTTACCGCTATCCATAGAATAAAGTATATAGGCATATCTATGTCTTCATAATTCAATTTCTATGAAATTTTTTTATTTGCTACAGCTGATAAAAATCGTTTTTTGGACGATACATATGTAGAAAGCCTATAATTTGTTTTGTTTCTAGTATTTACTATCTGATTTGCTTTTTACTTTTTTTTCTATAGTGGAGATAGTCGCACGTAATGACAGATCACGGCCATATTATTAAAAGCTTGTGGTAAAAATGGGTTTCGTTCGAGTGCTCGAAAATTATATTCCAAAGCTTTTGTATGTTCCCCATTACTTGTGTGGATAAGGCCTGTATTATAGAGTATATAACTTCGATCATAGGGATCAATTTCAAGTCGCATAGCTTCATAATAATTTTGTAAAGCTTCCGCATAATTTCCTTCGGATTGCGCTGACATCCGTTACGGTCTTCATTATTCGATAAATATCCGTTCCAGAACCATACGTGAGATTTTTATCTCATACGGCTCCTCCTTTATGTTCATAATGAGAAATAATACAGGGAATAAAAAAAACGATTGAAATATTCTCATTATAAACCGAGCGGGGCTAATGTTTTTACAATAAATTTCTAGCCAACCTTCCTGCAGGGGACCCTTTCTTAACATTAAGCGTATTGAGAATTTATACTAGATCTAAATAAAAATGAAAGGGTAACCCCAACAATTTCTTTGTCCTCAACGCCTCCTACCAAATTTCGCGGAATTAGTCACTTCAACAGTCTTCGATGGTTATACAGGTACCAAAAGTACAAACGAGATGGATATTTGTTATCACAACCATTTTTGTTTTGTTAATCCGGATCCTGTTATTAAGGAAGGGAAAAGTTTCTAACAAAGTGTTCATGTTGTTGATTCCTAGGTGTAGTGCTTCTTCCCTTATGCCGCCTAGTGGTATGGAATAGGATTGACCTGTAATAAATATATATAATATAGAACCTACCTAGTAGGTGGTGGTGTAACCTTTCGCTCAATACTAGAATCGACAATTGAAGCATCTGGGGCTGCATTAATCGGAGATACACGACAGTAAGGGGTTGTTCGATTTCGAAACTTAACCTTCAACAAGCGGAGATTTTTTTTCAATACTATTTTTATTTCCCGACGCGTGTGTCTTTCTCGTAAGGCTGAGAAAAAAAAAAGAATCAAATCGCACCATCTCTATAATAGGTAAATGCTTCCCTTTCTCTTGAAGTTGTCGGAATTATTCGTAATAAAATAGTTGCTACAATTGAAAAGGTCTTATCAATAAAATTTTCATTTATCCGCGATCTAGGCATAGTTATCAATCCACTCTGTAATTTTTTTCATTGTCTCTTGTGAGTAAAGAAGAAAGGTCCCACAAACAAAGGAATTGTACATTACGAAATACCATAAAAACGGACTCATAAACAAGAGATGAACCTTATACTCATGTGCAAAAATAAGAAATATGTGAATACGATTCGATTTTATCCCAATCCAAATAAATGTATTAGGTAAATTTGAATGAAATTATGACCCAAAAAGATATGTATGATCTATATGTGATCCAAAAGGCAAAAAAGAATCGAATAAATCATCCTTTGGAATCATAGTCTAAAATTAGAGTTTAAATAGAATCACCGGTATATTATTATCAGATAAAACAACACCCCACCAAAAATGATTGATAATCTATATGTATATGGTAATATGATTATATTATATATATTAATAGTTTTTACAAGAACAAAATTGTATCATCAATAATCTAAAAATACTCGCCCGCTATTCACTCCGTTTTGGGTTCAGAATCATTACGTAGGAAAGATGGCCGAGCGGTTCAAGGCGTAGCATTGGAACTGTTATGTAGGCTTTTGTTTACCGAGGGTTCGAATCCCTCTCTTTCCACACTGAACCCAATTCACTGTATAAAATAACAACGTATACCATTATTCCAATATTCCAACAATTAGACTGGGGTAAGAGCGGACAAAGAATGAAAAGCCCCCTGTCGATCGATTTATCTATCATGAACATGAATTGGATAAAAATATGAGTCAAACTCTACCTATGTTCGTTTTTTTTAAGTCCGATTTAAGCCTGACGGGAATAATATTCTACGACTAGTAATTCATTTATTTTCAAACCGACCGATTTACTATCTATTATTTGATTTACGAATCCTTTATATTGGAATGGGTAAAGAGTCAAATGTTTTGGCAATTCCGCCTGCAAAGATGAATCAACATAATTTTGAACCAAAGCGTTTGATTTTTGTTCATTCTTCGCCGTGATAATATCTCGGGGTTTGCAGCGATAACTTGGAATATCTATTATACGGTTATTAATTACTATATGTCTATGGTTAACTAATTGGCGGGCTCCCGAGATAGTCGAAGCCATACCCAATCGAAAAAGGATGTTATCCAAACGCATTTCAAGTAATTGTAGTAAAATTGGACCTGTTGGCCCTTTGGCCTTTCCGGCGATCCGAACGCAGTTAAGTAATTGTCGTTCTCTAAGACCATAATGAAACCTCAATTTTTGTTTTTCTTCTAAACGAATACGATACTGAGATCGTTTTTCAGAACGTGATTGGTTTAGAAGATTACTTCCAACTCTAGGCTTTTTATTAGTTAATCCCGGTAAAGCGCCCAGACGACGTATTTTTTTAAAACGAGGCCCTCGGTAACGTGACATAAAGACTCCTTATATTTTATATATTTTATAAAAATTTTTTGAGATTTATTACATAAAAAAGATTTAAACTGAACTAAATGAGAAATTAATAAAAATCTACTGAAGTACAAGAATGAGATGAGATACATTACCTAACCTATTCAATTTACATTTTTCAATTATTTTATTATATAAAATGATTTAGATATACATAAATAAAGTAACCTTTTATTTGTTCTGCTCTGCCTAGTTCTACCCTTATTTTGTAATAATTTCCCACTAAATAAGGGAGCGTAGGGCTTTGGAAAGAGGGGATTCAATAGTCTCAACAGTGTTTGATTTCAAAGTATTAATCATCTAATCTAAAAAGAACAAATAGAAAAAAAGCCGGCTATCGGAATCGAACCGATGACCATCGCATTACAAATGCGATGCTCTAACCTCTGAGCTAAGCGGGCCCGCATAATCTCAATTTGACGTGCCTAAGAATTCAATAAATAAATCTTAGAATTGAGATCTTAGCAATTCATTATTCTTTCTATTCATTTCGATTCACTAGTAAAAAAAAATGAAATTCGAAAAAAATTAGTATAAACTTATCTAAAATTTGATAAATTAAATAGAATATGTTATTTTCATTTTATTAATTCTAGAGTGGCTGTTCGAAAGAAAAGAATAAAAAGAATTAAGGTGCAATTAGGTCATAATAATGAGATATTGAAATTCGTAAAGGGAAGCAAAAAAATGGAGCGTTCGAGTATTTCAAATTTCATGTTAAAATGATCGGAAAGGGGGCAAAAAAAACAAAAATATTCTGTGGTCTATCCATCTATATTGAATTGCGACTACAGAAATGGTAGAATCG